TTCTAATTATACTAGAAATCGTATAAGAACTTGTTATAATTGGATTTATTGGATTGTTTCATCAACGGTGTTGGGTCAGAATAACTTTTTGACTCTGCGCCAGTGATTCCCCTATTATTTATTAGTGAACAATAATTGAATAATTCCTTCATAGAGATAGAGGACATAATTCACATGGATATAGTAAATCTCGCTTGGGCTGCTTTAATGGTAGTCTTTACGTTTTCCCTTTCACTAGTAGTATGGGGAAGGAGTGGACTCTAGAAGTACTACTAATTGAGTTTAGGAACTAAACAGTATCACTTTTTTTTTATAGATCGTTCGGCAAAGTTTTTTTTATTTAAAATTTCACTATTTCAATTTAAAATTTTATTTTTAAATTGAAATAGAAATGAAAAATATCTTCATTTCGAAATTCTCTTGGATTTTAGTTGAGTAATGTATTCTATGAATAATAAATATATATGAAGAATACTCTTTCAATCAAAGAAATATTTCAATTATTTCCGTGTTCGTATTTTGAAAGTAAAAAAAGTAAAAGGAATACAAATGGTAGGCAATTTATTCCAACTGAATTCTTCATAAATTTTCTATTTCGATGAACTGACTCTTACCAAAGTTAGATATGGACCATGAGGAAGAACGGAACTTTTTTTTATTTTGTTTACCTCTTTACTGTTCAAAGATCAAAGAGAAAACAATTCGGTTATTCCATTACGTGGATACACATTGGGAAACAACATAGTAGTTGTCCAACGAGATACTGCATATCCTAAAATATTGTCTTGGGCGAGTCACATATTGCGCCGCTTGTTTTAGTTTTACTATTTTAGAAATTTTATTTATGTTTTGCTTGTTTTATTGAACCCATTTCATATCATGGTTCAAATGTTAAAAGTCGACGGGTTTTACTAATCCTTTTCGAAATCCGAAGAAGTTCCCATGGATCATTTGTCAACTCCTCAATCAATGACTTCTTCGTCGGAATGCTAACTAAAAGATTATTTTAGTTAGCATTCCGACGAAGAAGTCATTGATTCTTTCGATCGGGATTCATATTGAAAATAATCAGAAATCTAGGAATTCGAATCGTAAAAGTCGCTTTCGATTATTTCAAATTAATTTAATTCAAATCAACACAAATTAAATACAAATAGATAAAGTAGATAAAGCAAAGAATATAGAATTGGGATACTATATAATATACATTATCACTATATATATTATATATACGTAATTTAATCGATTTCTATATATATAGAAAAGGAATATGATAATACTATTGTAGATTGATCTATATTAATCTATATTAAATTAACCCGCATTACAATACAACTTTATACACTACAATAACAATACTAGATAGTATGGTAGAAAGAAATATCTGAATCTTTCTACCATACTATCGTATCTCATAGAATACGACTGATTCTAGTCTGCCCATTTCATTTAAGACGCGAAATTTTTATCCTTTTCTTCTCTGCAATTATTGATAAGAAATAAAAAATCAAGTTTAATTCAAATTAATCACCTTGGCTGACTGTTTTTACGTATATTATAAGTAAAAAAGCAGTAGGAACTAGAATAAACAGTGCAGTAGCAATAAATGCGAGAATATTTACTTCCATAATCTCATTGTTTAATTTTTCTTTAATTCGCAATAACTCGGGAGTTAATCCCATAGAGATAATAAATCTTTCGCCTGTAAATTCAATGGGATGCATTACATCTCGATGATATCGAATCGGATCAATATCATGAATAACAATATCGGAGCTATCAAATCGATTCATCGTCAAGAATTGAATAGTATAACATAGGACGATCTTTTATCCATACTGAACTCAAAATTTGATTCCCGATACAATCAATAATTCCTTTATTTATTTTTCATTCTTTCTTTTCTATAACCTACCGCCCTCTTTGTACAATCATCTGATGAAGTATCATCTAACCGCCTTTCCACTTACCATTGGTTCTAAACAAACCCCAACAAACAATAGAAGCTCAATGAAAAAAAGGAAGGAGCTAAGTTATAAACTCCTTTTTTTAATGATCCAATCTTCTTGGAAAACAAAAGAAGTATGATAAAGACGAGTACAAATTCCGGTATAAAAAAATCGAATATTCCATCAAATTAACTATTTTTTTATATATTTATATATAAATTTAAAAAGTTTGTTCTTTCAAGGAAAAACCCTTATAAAAAAAAAATTCATTACCTCGCTAATAAAAAAGTGATCCTTGTTTGATCTTTATTTTTTGAATATCCTCTTTCATTGGATTAGTAATGGGACGCATATATCAAAAGCTCAATGCGAAATTTGAATGAGATAGATTATTTCAAATTAGTAAAATTTGAAATTGAGGTTACACAAAATAGGGCCCGAAAAGGATATACTTTATATTTTAATCTTAAAAAAAAAGTATTCTATACTATTCTATACACAACACAGTAACTATGTTCAATTTTTTTTATATTGTACAAATTCCATTTATGTATGTACTCCCGGGAAACATACAATACTCTACTCTATTTCATATTTCACAGATCGGGAGTAATTGAAAAAGCCAGACCCAGTACAGTACGGTATCCCGTGGAATCCTGAATCTGATGCTAATAATAATAATATAATAATTGTACTAATCCACATATGCCTCTCTCCCATCAATCGAATCGGTACTAGTCGAAGAAATGGAAATTCCCCCATTTGGTTGATGATAAATGTGAAACGAAAAAGAAAAAAAGAAGAGGGATCACTGTTGGGAATGAAATTATGTTATTTGGACTTCTTTTCACAAAAAATAGAGAGATGAATTGATATAGTTTTTTATTGGATTTGGATTCGTCGGGACTGACGGGGCTCGAACCCGCAGCTTCCGCCTTGACAGGGCGGTGCTCTGACCAATTGAACTACAATCCCAAGTAAATACCATAATAAAATAAAGTATACATATTTTTATGATTTCATTCTAACCCTTTCAATTTCGATTAGAATTGGCGTGTTGTAACAGAGCTGCGAGTGTGATATATCGATACCCATATGTATATGTACTTTAGTGAGAGCGGCCGGTATTACTAGTAATCCTTTCGTTATTGCCAAATCAATTGGATAATCACTCGTTCAATCAAAAAAGTTTTTTTTTTTTATTTACTCTTTTCCTTAAACTTTACTTTATAGTTACGGATCCTGATATGAATCTAGATCATTAGCAAGATCAGAATTTCTTGTAAAAAGAGAGTAAATAAATAGTGGTATAGATATATCATAAAATGGATTTCTTCCGTATTGGGATTGGGGGATCGGGCATTTCTGGAGAGCAACAAATGGGTTATATTATATCATTTCATGGCGGATCGGCAAATTATTGGGCCGAGCTGGATTTGAACCAGCGTAGACATATTGCCAACGAATTTACAGTCCGTCCCCATTAACCGCTCGGGCATCGACCCAGGAAGAATCAATTCCAGGCTTATTGATAATCCACGATCAACTTCCTTTCGTAGTACCCTACCCCCAGGGGAAGTCGAATCCCCGCTGCCTCCTTGAAAGAGAGATGTCCTGAACCGCTAGACGATGGGGGCAGACTTGCACGACCGCCATCATACTATGTTCATAGTATGAATAGTTTTTTAAAATTGTCAATATAATGGAATGGTATGACTCGATACGAAGGATCTTTCCGTCTTTCACGATTCTTTCTATACAATTTTTTTCGATAAAAGTTTGGTTCAAAGGCCACGCCGAATCTCTTTATCCGAATCTCTTTATCAATGATTCAATGAAATATCTTGGATCTATGTTAAATTAGTGTATACATGTATCACTCAAATGAATTTAGTTATGATGTCAATTAGGATAGTCTTGAAACAATTCATTGTATTGATATTTATCAAATCCAATATCATATCAATAAACCATTTTACCTATATTATATACTCTATATTAAATTATATTAAATTATTTAATTTACTTTTACTGGATAAAGAAAATTTTTCATTCCTGAATGAACCCTTATACTTATTATAAGATATATCTATGTACTATAATAAGTATATATACTAAACTCATAGTGTCTTTATTCAGGAATTGGATCAAACAAGCCCTTTTAACTCAGTGGTAGAGTAACGCCATGGTAAGGCGTAAGTCATCGGTTCAAATCCGATAAGGGGCTTTGATTTTTTCATAAATCATAAAACTCCGGCAGTAGTATTCATATTTGAAGTGCGAATAAAGATATTGTTGATCTTTGTAATAAAGTAATAAAAAAAAAAGTAACAAACCGTATAATTTAATATTTTAATATATAATCAAAATTATAACATTATAATTAATTATAGTATGGTTATAAATTTATAGTATGGTTATAAATTTGCTATTTTAATAAATTAAATATATTATTAATTATTAAATAAAATAAAAAATATATTATTAATTATTAAATAAATAATATAATTATTATAAATAGTATATTAAAATATTAAATATTATAATGAATGTAAGGATAAGTCGTCTCGTTAAATCTTCAAATATTACTATTCCTTTCCTATTTTCCATTATTCCAATTAAATCGATTAGAAATCAACAAAATAAAAAGTAAGTGGACCTAACCCATTGCATCATAATTATATCCACTATTCTGATATTAAAATTCGATAGAGATGAAATTGGATCTTTTTTTTCTTTGGACTACGCGGGAATCTGTCGATATATCCGATTTAATCTTCTTGTTCCTAGACGTTCTATAGGAATAAATTAGGAATGAATAAATGACTATTCCCTTCCTTTACCGGGAAACATTTATTCCAAGTCACAACATATGAGCCATTTAAAATATCTTTCTTTGATTCCAATTCCAGAACACAAGACCCGTTTTATTAGTTATATCTTATATATCTATTTATATATCTAGCAAATCGCTATTTCATGTACTAAATATTTCCATCCATATTGATACATGCAATATTTTTGTTCCGACAACGTAATGGGGAATGTATG